CGAGCCCATAAACTTCTTTTAAGGATTCCAATCTGAAAAAAGAATGGATAACTTCTATTTCTGTTATATCAATTATCATTTCAACGATCAACTTCTCCCATAATGATATCTATACTACCTAGTATCGTCATAATATCAGCCAATTTCATTCTTTTAACTAACTGCGGAAGAATTTGCAAGTTGATAAACCCCGGCGGTCGGATTTTCCATCTCCAAGGAAAAACACTCTGATCTCCGATCAGAAAAATTCCCAATTCTCCTTTTGGTGCTTCGACTCTTACATAAAGTTCTTGCTTGGATAATTCAAAAGTTGGAGAAGGTTTTTTACTAATAAATCGATATTCAAAATCATTCCATTCAGGGTCTTTTATTTTATCAAAGCGCCGGCTTTCTAAATTCTCATAGGGCCCCCCTGGAATTCCTTCCAGGGCCTGTTGGATAATTTTTATGGATTCTGTCATTTCGCCGATTCGTACTAAATAACGAGCTAATGAATCTCCTTCTTTTTGCCATTGAATCTCCCAATTAAATTCGTCATAACACTCATAACGATCAACTTTACGAAGATCCCATTGTATTCCGGAAGCTCGTAGCATTGGCCCCGATAAACCCCAATTTAATGCTTCTTCTCCGCTAATAATACCTACGCCTTCAACTCGTTCTAAAAAAATAGGATTTCGTGTAATAAGTTTTTGATATTCAGCAACCCCAGTTAAAAAATAATCGCAAAAATCTAAACATTTATCTATCCAGCCATGAGGTAGATCAGCAGCGACTCCTCCGATACGAAAATAATTATGCATCATGCGCATACCGGTAGCAGCTTCGAATAGGTCATATATCAATTCTCGTTCTCGCAAAATATAGAAAAAGGGGGTCTGTGCCCCAATATCTGCCATAAAAGGGCCAAGCCATAACAAATGGGAAGCGATACGACTTAACTCCAGCATAATAGCTCTAATATAGCTAGCCCTTTTAGGTACTTGAATATTGCCTAGCTGTTCAGGTCCATTTACGGTTATTGCTTCTGTAAACATAGTAGCTAAATAATCCCAACGTGTTACATAAGGCAAATATTGTATAATTGTTCGATTTTCTGCAATTTTTTCCATTCCTCTATGTAAATAACCCAATATAGGTTCACAGTCAATAACATCTTCACCGTCGAGAGTAACGATTAGTCGAAGAACACCGTGCATTGATGGGTGGTGAGGGCCCATATTGACTATCATGAGGTCGTTTCTTGTAGTTGGTGTAATCATAAGTTTTTCCCGAGTCAGTCTTCCATGCATTGCTGAAAGTAAAAAGAAATTCATCAAAATTTAAACGACTAAGCTCATCAAGACTAAGCTCGTCAAATGATATCATGCTTCAAATTAACGAGTTTTTATTTCTCGAATAGCCAACTCATCAATTAATTCTTTATAGCGTTCTCTATTTCTTTTTAACAAATAGGCTAGTAGTCGTTGACGTTTTCCCAAAATTTTTCGCAAACCTTTCTGAGATGAAAAGTCTTTTTTGTGCAATTCCAAATGTGAAGTAAGTCTCCTTATTTTAGTGGTGAAACTGAATACTTGAAATTCAACAAACCCTCTATTTTCTTTTTGAGAAATAATAGAAATTACTGAATTTTTTACCATAAAAAACTCTCCTTTCCCCTTGTACAGATATGGATTTTACCAATCAGTAATAAGTATAAGTAATAATAATGCCATTAATTTTGATGTGCTATATACAATAATTTAATCGAAATAACTCCTATTTTTCTGAATTCAAACCAATCAAGCGAATTTGAAATTGGATTTAGATAGGAATAGAAAAAGATTGGTACATTTTCGCATCGAAGAATTTACACCTAAAATTAAGAAGTTTCTGTTGATTCATTTGGAATACTAATTGAGATATTATTCATAATTCATTTCATATTGAATACTAGAATGAGATGTGAAACAAGAAAAGTACGTGATCTGTATATTTGTTTACTTTCATATACCCTATATTATATATAGATATAGATTAATATAGATTATATATAGGGTATATAAAAATAGGGTTTAGGATATATATATATAAATTGTATTATTCACAGAATTTCAATCGCGGATACAGATGTATTCTTAACATACTGAAACGACTGCTATTATTGGTATCAAACCAATAACGATTCATACAAGCTAAATCTTCTAATCGATAATTAGGCCAAAGAAAGAACTTTAATTTCATTAATTTATTTTTCTCTCTATCAAGATAGTTATTGTCATGTGAAACTCGGCTGCTGTTTTTTATGTTCTTTCTATTCCAAAATACTGGATTTCTATCTGTATAATTTTTATTCTTTGAATTGAAACAAATTAGAATTCTCGCTTTTCTACGACGTTTAAACGAGAAAATATTTTCTGGAACAAGTAAATCAAAATGATTTTTGTCTCTATTTTCAATTATTCTTTGATGTGGTGAATTTGTTTCATTCAGATTTGTCCTAGAAACATATCTTTGCTCTTGATATTTTTGATTAATTTGATGCTTACTCTTATGAAGCAACGAAATACCTACGGTTTGGTACATAATAAATTGTCCATCTTTTTTTCCAGACAAACGAAGTGGTTCTACAATCAATACCCCCCTCTTCATGAATTCTGAAAGAGTTAAACTACTTTGAATTGGCATTCTATCCAAATTGATTTCTCTCTTTTGAATGGAGGATATAGTCATTTTTCTTGGATCTATCAGTCTAAGCAGAAGACAATATGCCTTGATATTATTGATCATTCTTTGATTCAAAGTTGTGCCCCATCTCAATTGAAAAAGCAAATAACGTTTCAGGAAGAAATCTAGTTCTGCTTCTGTATTGCTTTTGTATTGTTTTCTCTTTTTCCCCTTTTTTATATCCAAGCTTGCATAATTATCTTCAATATCTTTTTGTTGTGAGAGAACGGATCCATGATCTCCTTGGCTTATGGGTTCTTTTTCTTCTTGATTTCGATGCTTTTTATTCGAGGCTATCAACAAATTTATCTTTTCTTTTTCATTAATCTTTTTATTTTCACTACTATTTAAATTTAAAAGAAGTAATTTGCTTGGTATAAACCAAGGTTTCGTTTTATATGCCTTATAAAGTAACACAAATTCTGGGAAGAGCCAAAATCCCAGATTCGATATGGGGCGCTTTAGGATTTTTTCATTCATTCCCATCCAATTAAAAAATCCTTTGTGGGGGTTTGGTGAATTGGTTTCTGGAATCATAAGATAAAAAATATTTTTTTTAGAAATTATTTGAGAATTGTTAGTAGGAATTTGAGTATTTTGATTCCTATTGGTATCAATAATGATCCAGGTCTCAATATCGGCTTTTTGTCTAAGATAAAAATTGAAAAATTTCCAATCAAAGTTTTTTCTATCGGCCGCTTTTTCCATATATGGAATATCAACCTGTCTTAGATCATTTTGAATAGGGATGTTCCTCAATATATCAAAAAGGGCCTTTTTAGGCCTGTTATAAGTATAAAAAATTTCTTGGTTCTTATTTCCTTGAAAGGGAAATCTATAAAAAAAGCATTCCGTTTTATTTTCATAATTAATAAATTTATATGATAAAAGATTATATCTATAATATTTTCGAAAATTACTTTTTTCATTGGATACTAAATATACTTCCGATTTTTTTTTGGAACCAACCAATAGGTCTTTTTCATATGAATGCCGTTTGATTAAATTTTCCTTTTTAACTATACAACGCTGGCGAACTCTATTTCGCCATTTTTCTGGTATTAATCTAGACCATCCGATCTGAGATAAATGGTATTGATAATGTCCTTTTAACCAGTTTTTCCATTGATTCGTTTCATAGCTTAGAAGTTTCTTATTTGCTAATTTCGAATGAATCATTCCTTGTCTTTCAAAAGAACTCTTTATTTTAGACTTAAGAAAAGGGGGGATTCTTTGATATTGAACAACAGATCTTACCGAGTTCCTAATTTGAATTTGTGATAATTTGTAAAATACATATGCTTGTGACACGTAGGATAAGTCATAAAAAATACGTGAATTTTCTTTAATATTACTAATATTATCAAATGGCTTTTTTATAGTCGAAATAAATGTAATTGGAGTTTTCTTTTTTTTATTAATTCTTTCTTGTTTTCTTTTATTATTGTAAATCGATTTATCAATAATTTTTTTTGTTACTTTAAGAAAAATTTTTGTATTTATTCTGGGAATATTAATGATAGATAAAAATAGATCTGTGTAGATTTTTTCAATGAAAATTTTTAAAAAAGGGGATAATTTATAGATTAATCGAGCATTTCTTCTTTTTAATATTTGCCATTTTTCGAATCTTTTAGCATTATAATTTGTTTTGTTAGGACTAAGATTATTTATTCTTGGAGTTACTTTTTTTTTCTCTTTTGAAATTCTTTTTATTTGATTTCGAATTTTACTTGTTCTATCAGCGAAATCCTTCGTTTTTTTTTCCGTCAATGAAGAATTTGACGAACTCGGAGATGCAATTTGATTAAATGATTCGTGAATTATATGATTGCTTATCATGGAATCTTTTTCTTCTTTAATTTCGCTTAATTTATATACTTCTCTTAATCTAAATAATAGAATTGGATTGACTTTTGAAAATTCTTTTATTATTTTTTTTATAAAAAGAACACCTCCGATAACCCATTTTTTGTTTTTGATTTCTTTTGAAACTTTTCCAAGTAATAGTAATTTTGTTTTTTCTTTAAAAACGGTTAGAACTTGAAAATACTTCTTTTTATATTTAACAATTTTTTTTTTGAATTCCTTTAAAATAGGTTTAAAAAGGGAAGGACGTTTTCGGGGTTGACCAAAAGGAAATTCTGTTTCCATTCCCAAAATTGTTAAAAAACAAAAATCTTTTTTTTTCTTTTTCATTAGATCTTTCTGAGAGGGTCGTAGTTTCAATTTGTGCCAACAGAAAGGAAATAATATTTTTATTTGAATACCATCTGTCAACCAATTTTTTGGAA